ACAACAAACCTTGGACACGTAATGGATCTTGAAGTACTATTTCTGCATCTCCCTGACCAAACCCCCCCACATTAGGATTACTTGTTAATGGTTGATCAAGCTTGATGGATTCACCCTCCGAAACAAGAAGTTCTGGTCCTGGAGGTATAATATCAACCACTTGATGTCCGTCCGACGCATCAACTATGGTTATTTCATATCCCCCTTTTTCTTTACGTACTATTCTGTTTACTATACCCGCTGCTGTGGCATTATAGACTGTATTATTACTCTTGCTCCCGTCGGGATAAATCTGACCCCTTCCTCTGTTCCCACCTACGTATATGGGATACTTTAAGAAGTGAACGTCTTTTTTAGTAGCAGGGTCCGGGGACAAAATGGGAAAGACAATTTCACTATATTTCTGACCAGGAACGGGACCTATCACAAGAATATTTCTTTTATTGGGGCGATAGCTCTGAAAAGACAAATTGCCCATCTTTTCTTTCATCTCAGGAGAAATACGATCGGAAGGAGCTAATTCGAATCCTTCGGGTAAAATAAGAACAGCCCCCACATTCAAAGACCCTTTTTTCCCATTAGCAAGAACTTGTTTCAGTTGCTTATCATAGGGGATTCTTACAACTGCTTCAAATACAGTATCAGGAAGCACAGCTTGTGGAACCTCAATATCCACGGGCTTATTAGCTAAATGGCAATTGGCACATACAATACGCCCTGTTGCTTCTCGTGGATTTTCATAACCCTGCTGCGCAAAAATAGGATATGCATTTGAAATAGATGTCCGAGTAATTACATATATCACGATCAATACAGAAATAGATCGAGTCATCTGTTCCTTTATCCAAGAAAAGGTATTTCTATTTTGCATGGTCCAATCATTGATCCCTTAAATTTCTACAATAAATTAGGTAGGTAGCTAGTCTAGTTCCCTACCCACGATTCTGCCATTGTACTGGAATATAGGAGGAGTCGAACCCCCTGCACGGGTAGAAGTATAAAGTGAGTCAGATTAAAAAAAAAGGGGTTTGTTTATGTACGAAGTAACATTATGATCTGATTGATAGCCGCGGGTAAAATGAATTCTTCATTCATTCATTGAATGATAAATCACTACAAGTGAAGGTGATACCCGATTTAAATAATGGAAGATCAAATATTTCAAAATTGTATCTAGAATAACTGGAAAAGTGGAAACAAGACCAGATATAATTTGATCGTTATAAGCAAATCCAAAATCTTTGTAGACCGAACCGATCATTAGTTCCCAACCATGGGGCGAGTGGAATCCGATACATAAATCAGTTAATAAAAGAATAGAAAAAGCTTTTATTGTGTCGCTTAAGTTATATAGGAATTCCTGAATCCAAGAATTAAGAATGACAAGTTCCTCATTACCCAGAATAGAATAACCACTTAGAATAGCGAAACAGATTATATTTGCCGAGAAGTGCAAAATAATATGGATATTATTTTCATTGTATATTTTGACCAATTGTATCGTTTCTTTGTGGATTCCTATATGAAGCTTTTGTATCTGTGTCTCCGGGTACTCCTTTATCATTTCATCCAAATGAAATAGTTCTTCTAATTCTATGAATCTTTCTAGAATGTTCTTCTCTTGAATATCATTCAAAAAAGTTTCGGATTGCCTGGTATTCCACCAATTAATAACCCAGGGCTCTAGACTTTTATTAAATGAAAGAGAGATCCACCACGGCAAAAATACTATAGATACAAGATATGGGAGAGGGGTCAATGCTTTTTTTTTGACACTTTTTGTTCTGTGAATTGTTAATGAACCTACTTCATTCGTCGACTCCGTCTGATATTTCTATGAAGCATGAGTTCTATAACAAGGTATGTAACCTATGGATCCGTCTTTTTTTATTTGATTATTTGAATTCTTTATTTAGTCTTTGAATCTAGAAGGGGTATAGAAATGGAAGTTAGAATTAAAGATAAAAAGTCTGCCCCAAATGAAGAAATGAGTAAGTTCCCAGATATCTCAGATATCTAAATTGGTCAAATTACACCAATTGAATTGCATCTTCATTTGTTTCTTTCGATGAGTGCCCGAAAGACCCAATTCACACTTCAAGTAATGAGTATTAGTCGGGTTTCGAGACGAAAGAACTCCCCTTGGATCAATCAATTATTCCAAAATGTTTCACTAGATGCCCGCACCGCGGGAATAATTGAGGGGATATTTCTGAAGAATATTGATGGTGAAATCAAAAATGTGTGGGAAACCCGAGATAAATTGGATGTTTATGAAAGATGCAATCCTTTTCAAGGAGCAAAAGAAAGGATAAAAATCGATTGCAAAAAAGAGAGATAATTTACATCCGTCTGTATCTAACGTATCAATTCAACGAAATAAAATATTGGGTCTAAAAATACAAATTCTGTACTGTATTCCGAAATGTTCTGTTCTGATATGTATGATGAATACATACTTACTAGACTTGTTACTAGTCTAACATAACAGAATTGGGTTGAGTTCCATATGCATAAAAAAGAGTTTTGGTGAACAACAATTTAATTATTATGGTTGTTCCATATACGTCCACCTGTTTTATTCTATGGGCCACAGTGACAGTGGTATTAGACCAGAATATAATGGGGAAATAGAATCTAACGTGTTTTGCTCGAATCAACACCTTGAAAGAAACTTCAGTTCAGTTAGATTCTATTATCAGTTAGATTCTATTATATTAAAGGTTAAAGGGGATTCCTGCCTTTCTTATCTCATGCCGGGAAAGCATTCATTATTCAATTCATTTCAAAATACTTCAATTGGTACGCGCAAGAAATAGGCCGATTCAGCAGCTTTTTGTTCAATTTCTCGTGGAGTCAAATTCTCATCCGTACGAGTCAAGGGAATGGCTCCCTGGCCTCTAATTTCCATATAAAGGACACGGCGAGGATAAAGACCCCCTTTAACTTCCATTCTGATTGACTGGATATCTCTCATAAGGAATCGTAGAAAAACGCGGCGATTTTTTCCAGGAAATCCCCAACGAAAAATACACACTATCCCTTCTTTTCTATCGAATCGATCATAACCACTACCTACATTCCACAAAATTGTGGACCACAAATAGGAACTAATGAACAGACCGGCTATTCCATAGAAAGACATCACGATCCCGTGAGGGAAAAAAATTATTTGCTGAGACGGAAACAAAGATATGAGATTCCGACCAAGATAACTGGAAGTTCCAACCAATAAGAATCCTAGTGAGCCTAAAAAGAGGATACAGGCCCAGCAGAAATTACTTATTTTTCGAGACCCTGTTATAAGTTCTATCCATATACGTTCTGATCGCCAGTTCATATTAGATCCAGTTGCATTCTATTGGAATTGAGAGAATAGGCCAAATGAATTTTAATTTGACTTTACTATTTTTTTTTGTCCCGAAGTAACTCTCATCAACTAGCACTATTATGATGTGAACCCTTAGGGGTAATTCATCAAATTGGGTAGATGTAAAATAATAACATCTTCTTCATACGATCCCACTATGTATATCTACATAACATATAGATACATTGACTTTCCATTTTTCCACTGATGTATTTTTTCTTAAAAAAAAGCTATACTGCATATATATGCATTTTTTCATATATCATGTATCCGCATGCATAAGATTTTTTTTTGTTTTGTGTTCGAAAGGAACCATATCCAGACCAGACGTGGTACCATATTCTACTAAATGGATATCCGTATTATGATCCAAGTCCAAGTGTTGATTGATTAGATTTGGTCCCACTGAACCTAAACAATCTTGTTTTTTTGAACATGAAGAGATAAAGACGCCATTGCAATTGCCGGAAATACTAGGCCTACTAAAGGCACAAAAAAAGAGGGAAAGTTTAAATCTGTCATAGAATGGGTACCCCGATTTAATATTTGTACCTCTTATAAAGATATAATAAAATAAGTATGTGAATTATAAGTATTATATATTATAAGTATTATTAAGTATATAATAAGAAGTACAACAAATGTAGAACTAAATAAGCGTGTTTATACGACTCCACACGAAATACATATAATCCGCTTTATTATTGTATTGTTGTTCTTGTGCCCTTAATCTTCTAATAAAGAGTTTCTTACGAGTTACTGAAGGATTTGTTAGGATTCGACCCGACAGGGATTCATAGTACAATACAAAATGTGGGTTCTCGGGAGATATAGAAATCTGAAGGAAATATAGAAAGATGCAACACTTTGATTATGGATTTTATCTATATTCTATATATTAATATAATACTATTAATATATAGAATAGTATTAATGTAATGGTAATGCGTAAGAAGTAATAAAAAACATGGAATTCCTTTGATTTTTTATTTTCATTTTGAAATTCTATTCCACGAAAGCAAGAATTCACTCTTTTCTCCTGTTGAAAGAGGGTTACTGATTAGTAATCAGTAATAGGGGTAGGAAAAAAAAATAGATTAGATCCGTACAAAAGAATGAAAAGTCATTATCTGAAACTTCTGATTCTAGAACTGAACTTATGTCACCAAAGAAAACTCCATTCTTCTTATTGTGACTTTGATTCCAATAAACTAAAGTTCGTTACAAATAATTGAGATTAGTGTTTTGAATTTTGATTCAAGGGAAAGAAGCCGTGTAGCTGAAATAACTCACTCAGAACGCCCTTTAAAGGATTACGCGGTACGATTAGGTCGAATAAGCCCTTAGAGAATAAATACTCAGCACCTTGTGAACCGTCGGGTACTGTCTTATTCAATGTTTGTTCAATTACTCTTTTACCCGCAAATGCAATGTAGGCATTTGGTTCGGCAATAATGATATCTCCGAGCATACCAAAACTGGCTGTTACTCCACCGGTTGTAGGGGATGTAAGGATTGATACATAGAATAACTTTCTAGTTGATTGATAATCATATGAAGCAGAAGATATTTTAGCCATTTGCATCAAACTCAAACTTCCTTCTTGCATGCGTGCTCCTCCAGAAGCACA